TTAGATAGTAAATGGAGTTCCTTCTTCCATTCTATCCTATTTACTGGTACTGATCATTCATACTGGAAAGCGGTTTTCTTGCTTTTTTTTTGTGCCATCTGATGATCTAAACGAGTCGCACATACACCCTAGTACATGTTCCTCGACGCTGAGGACATCCCCGAAGAGCGGGGGATTTCGTGACATTTTGAATTGGCTGTCTTGTATTTCTAATAAGTTGTTTAATGGTTGGCATGTTGAATCATATACATAATGGGCTGGTTTAGATTGATCCTAACCGGATGGTTATGAAATTTTTCTATTTAATAGTAAACGCGGAGATAAAATCTCAAATCACGGATTTGCATAAAATCCATTTTTTTCATCCAACTGCTACAAGATCAACAATTCCATAAGCTTGAGCTTCTGTTGCTGACATAAAAACGTCTCTTTCCATGTCTTCAGATACAACCCATAAAGGTTTGCCCGTCCTTTGTACATAAACCCTTGTGATGGTTTCGCGTAGTTTCAGCAGTTCTTCCGCTTCCAGGACAAATTCTCCCGTTTGCGCCTCATAAAAAGAACTCGCAGGTTGATGGATCATTACCCTGATGATAGAAGGGTTCTCTATCTGGTGTGATGAAAGGAACAGAAACGAAAGATAAAGAATAATAGGAAAAAAGATAGAATTGAACAACCGTACGGGCATCATTTTTTGTGCATTGCATACGGCTCTACAATCAAATTGACCCTTACCTTTCCATTCAAGAAAGATCAAAATAGAATCTCTCAGTTCCAGCTGGGTAAATGATAAAATTGCCACCCTTCCTTTCGGAGGAGTTAAAAAATACTATGATGGCTCCGTTGCTTTCTATTTTAAAATGGATTCTTTTTTTGTCTTTGATTCAGCAATCCCAAAGTTTCTTTTTGATCCAACTAAAAAAGGAAAAGTCTTGTTTTTTCGCACTCTTTTTTTTATAACATAAATATAAATATTGTTAAGAGCCCTTCGGTGTGAAAACAAAAAAGTTTGTGACGCTGAATTGGACTCCCGATAGATAAGAGAAAATCGGGAATACCTTTTATCTCATACTACTCTCTCGATACATAATCTAATCTTTTAAAAAAACCATACAAAACAAAAATTTTTCATATCGAATTCGAAGTGCCATGCTATTATTACTTAATATTCATATGGCGAAGGCATAGTTTTCTTTTTTCTCTCAAATAAAAAACCTCATTGGCGCCAAGCGTGAGGGAATGCTAGACGTTTGGTAATTGCTCCTCCAATCAGGATAAAAGATCCCATTGATGCGGCTAATCCCATGCATATTGTATGGACCTCTGGTCGCACAAATTGCATAGTATCATAAATAGCTACTCCAGGTAGTACCCATCCGCCAGGAGTGTTTAAAAACAAATACAGATCTTTGGTATCATCCTCGATACTGAGATATACCATAAGACCAATAAGTTGATTCGAGATTTCGCTATTAACTTCTTGGCCTAAAAAAAGTAATCTTTCTCGATAAAGTCGGTTGATTAGGGTCAAATTGTATCCCTTAGGAACCGTACATGCACCTTTTGATGCATACGGTTCAAAAAAAATTGCGAAAAAAAGAATCAATGTATAGATTCCAGTCCTCTTTCTTTTTTTCCTACTCTTTTTCATAGCAGGTTTTTTCTAACTTCTAATGAAAGGGCTTTTTCTTCGATTTTTCAATAAAGACGAATTTTGACTTCTTTTCTTTCTTCCTTATAATAGAAAAAAGTCAATAAACTTATCGAATTAACTTCTCATTGATGTATTGTTTCATCGAGATTCAATCCAAATCACGATGGTATTTTCTTGTTCCTGAATGGGTCTCTTTGATCTTTTTAGGTTTATGCTCTACTCCGGGTAAAGATCCGCCCGATTTGGATTTGCACATATAGGACAAATCTTCCCATCACCATTTCTTTTTGTTATGACTTTACAAATAACAGGAATAATTTATGATACATGTAGTAATCATAGATATATTACCAATTGGGTTTTTTCTAAACGGAGCCTGGATACTTCATTTTCTTAGTCCAACCAAAGCCAACCATAAATTAGAATAATTTATAATAGTACTACGAATCCCCCCAAACAATGCATCTAATTGCACTTCACGCTCCAATTTTTTGATGATTCAATTTCTCTTTCTTGGGCGAAACAGAGGATATCTCGATCGGGGGAGATAACGGGGAAATCCCATATGACCCAACATATCTGACAAGTCGCACTATACGTCAACCCAAGATGCATCATCCTCTCCAGGACTTCGGAAAGGTACTTTTGGAACACCAATAGGCATAAATTGAAAGAAAAAAGAACTAAAATACTATATTTCACTTTGATGTGGAAACGTAACAATATGGTTTTATTGTCTTTATAATATTGACTTTATCATATTTATTTTATCCATAGATTAGAAAAATTCAGAAAGAAAGACAAAATAAATAAAGGAAAATTTTTACGAATAGAGCCTTCTAATGA